AGCTGTTCAAACAGGTATAGGTCAACTAAAAGGTATTCCCATAGCAATTGGGGTTATGGATTTTCATTTCATGGGGGGCAGTATGGGATGCGTAGTAGGCGAGAAAATCACCCGTTTGATCGAGTATGCTACTAATAGATCTCTACCTGTTATTATAGTGTGTGCTTCTGGGGGAGCCCGCATGCAAGAAGGAAGTTTGAGCTTGATGCAAATGGCTAAAATTTCTTCCGCTTTACATAATTATCAATCAACTAAAAAGTCATTCTATGTATCAATCCTTACATCTCCTACAACCGGTGGAGTGACAGCTAGTTTTGGTATGTTGGGAGACATTATTATTGCGGAACCCGAGGCCTACATTGCATTTGCAGGTAAAAGAGTAATTGAACAAACATTGAATAAGACAATACCTGATGGTTCACAAACGGCTGAGTATTTATTCCATAAGGGCTTATTCGACCCAATCGTACCACGTAATCCTTTACAAGACGTTCTGAGTCAGTTATTTCAGCTACACGGTTTCTTTCCCTTGAATAAAAATTCGATCAAGTAGAGCATTAAATTATTCAAATAAGTTATTTTCTTTGGAGCGAACAAGTATTGAGTTTATCGGAATCAATAAATAATAAGAACTAAGAATGGGGTTTTACTTGAGGGCATAAGATCTAATTGTAGAAAGGATCAGAAGTTGCGGATAATTATTCTAATAATTTTATTATTATTTTTCCTCCAGATCCATTTTTTTTTTCTACCTATATTCATGATTATTAATCAGGAAGTCTCCATCAACAGGATAAAAGAGTTAATTATAATTATTCACTCCGCGAACTTAGGAAAATAAAAAATCAAAAGAATTTCATGTTCCCTTCTTATATATTCTATATTCTTATATATTCTATATCTATAGAATATAGAATAATTCAAATATAAAAAATAATATAAAAAATATAGAACAGAAATCTCGATCTTGCCTATTCCTATATCTCCTGGGAACTCCCGTTCTTTATTAGAAATTAGAATTCAATTATAAGATAAGGACAAAAGAACAAGAATAATAAAGTGGGTTGGCATATATATATTTTATGTATAAAGGTGAATAGTTACACTTATTTAGTTCTCCATTCCTTGCACTTATTATTATATACTTATAATACTTATAATAGATTAATAGATATACTTATCAACTTATCATAAGATATCTTTATAACAGGTACAAATATTAAATCGAGGTATCCATTCTATGACAACTTTCAATTTACCCTCTATTTTTGTGCCTTTAGTAGGCCTAGTATTTCCGGCAATTTCAATGGCTTCTTTATCTCTTCATGTTCAAAAAAACAAGATTGTTTAGATCCGATGGGACCAAATCTCATCACTTTTTTTTTTCAAGACTTGGATCATAATAGAGATATCTATTTAGTTTAGTGGAATATGGTACAACACGTGGCCGCTTCCGAACACAAATGAAAGAGCTGTTATGCACGCGGAAACATGACATGATATATGGATCGGATAAATGCATTCATTTTTTTAATATAGATCAGCGGATGTCTGAAATGGAAAGTCAATGTATCTATATGTATGTAGATATCCATAGTGGGATCATATGAAGGGAATGTTATTTTTTGATATCTAACCGATTCGATGAATTATTCCTAATGGTTCACATCATAATAGTGCTAGTTGATGAGAGTTACTTTGGGAACAAAAAAATGGAAAGTCAAATTCATTTTGATTTGGGTTATTCTCTCAATTCCCATAAAATGCAACTGGATTTAGTATGAACTGGCGATCAGAACGTATATGGATAGAACTTATAACGGGGTCTCGAAAAACAAGTAATTTCTGCTGGGCCTGTATCCTTTTTTTAGGTTCACTAGGATTCTTATTGGTTGGAACTTCTAGTTATCTTGGTAGGAATCTGATATCCTTATTTCCGTCTCAGCAAATCGTTTTTTTTCCACAAGGGATCGTGATGTCTTTCTATGGGATCGCAGGTCTGTTCATTAGCTCCTATTTGTGGTGCACAATTTCGTGGAATGTGGGTAGTGGTTATGATCGATTCGATAGAAAAGAAGGAATAGTGTGTATTTTTCGTTGGGGATTCCCTGGAATAAATCGTCGCATCTTCCTTCGATTCCTTATGAGAGATATCCAGTCGATTCGAATAGAGGTTAAAGAGGGTCTTTCTCCTCGTCGTGTCCTTTATATGGAAATCAGAGGCCAGGGGGCCATTCCCTTGACTCGTACTGATGATAATTTGACTCCACGAGCAATTGAACAAAAAGCTGCTGAATCGGCCTATTTCTTGCGCGTACCAATTGAAGTATTTTGAAATGAACTGAAGAATGAATACTTTCTCAGCATTGGGGAAGGACCTCAGGAATCCTCTTTTTTATATAACTTAACTGAAGTCTTTTCAGAATGCCTATTCGAGCAAAAGCAGACGTATATGGAACAAGCAGAAAACGAAGTGGTTTTTTCCACCAAAACTTTTTTTTATGCGTATGGAAATCACTCAATTTTTTCTTCATACTAGTAACAAGTCTACTAAGTATGGATTCATCACATATATCAGAACAGTTCAGAATACAGAATTCATCTTTTTGGGTCCAATATTTTGAATTGATATGTTAGATATAGCTGGATCATATCTTATAAATTACTTCTCTTTTATTTTGTCAATTGATGTTTCTTTTCATCCTTTCTTTTGCTCTTTGATAATCAAACGATTTGATCTCTTATAACTCTAACCATCCAATTTCTCTCTTTTTTTGCCACTTGTTTTTGATTTCATCACATCAATATTTTTCATAAGTTTCCCCCAATTATTCCTGAAATTTTTCCTGGGCTATGGTATGGGTAGCCGGCGAAACTTTTCGAAAAAATGGATCTAAGTCTAAGTAAGGGAGTTCTTTCGTCTTGAAATCCGAATAATATTCATTACTTGAAGTGTCTCTTTTGGGCATTCATCGAAAGGATGCAGTTACTTTGAATTTGAACAATTGAGATATCTGGAAACAATATTTTATTATTTCTTCATTCGAAGCGGATCCTTATTCTATTTCTAGATTCAAATCCAAGGACTAACCAATTAATTACAAATAAAAAAAACACACACAGGGAATAGATCCACAGGTTCGATACCTTGTTTGTTATAGAACTCATGCTTCATAGAAATATCAGATCGGATAGAGTCGATGAATAAGGTGGGTCCATTTACTATTTACAGATTCAAAATGCCAAAAAATAAAGCATTCACCCTCCTCCGATATCTTGCATCTATAGTATTTTTGCCCTGGTGGATCTCTCTCTCATTTAATAAAAGTCTGGAATCTTGGGTTACTAATTGGTGGAATACTAGGCAATCCGAAACTTTTTTGACTTATATTCAAGAAAAGAACGTTCTAGAAAAATTCATAGAATTAGAAGAACTATTCCTTTTGGACGAAATGATAAAGGAGTACCCGGAGACACATATACAAAAGCTTGGTATAGGAATCCACACAGAAACGATAGAATTGGTCAAGATGCATAATGAAGGTCATATCCATACCATTTTGCACTTCTCGACAAATATAATCTGTTTCGCTATTCTAAGTGGTTATTCTATTCTGGGTAATGAAGAACTTGTCATTCTTAATTCTTGGGTTCGGGAATTCCTCTATAACTTAAGCGACACAATAAAAGCTTTTTCTATTCTTTTATTAACTGATTTATGTATCGGATTCCACTCGCCTCATGGTTGGGAACTAATGATTGGCTATGTCTACAAAGATTTTGGATTTGCTCATAACGATCAAATTATATCTGGTCTTGTTTCCACTTTTCCAGTCATTCTAGATACAATTTTTAAATATTGGATCTTCCTTTATTTAAATCGTGTATCTCCGTCACTTGTAGTGATTTATCATTCAATGAATGACTAAAAAAGATTCATTGATATTAATCCAATCATAATGTTTGTTACTTCGTACATAAACAAAACATTCACAATCTTACTCATTAGATTTCTATTTCTACCCACCCAAGGGATTCTTCCTGTATTCCAGTAAAATTATTCCAGTACAATAGCAGAATCGTGGATAGGGAACTATACTATACTAGTAACCTACCTAATTTATTGTAGAAATTTTCGGGATCAATGATTGGACCATGCAAAATAGCAATACCTTTTCTTGGATAAAGGAACAGATGACTCGATCCATTTCCGTATCGATCATGATATATGTTGTAATAACTCGGACACCCATTTCACATGCATATCCCATTTTTGCACAACAGGGTTATGAAAATCCACGAGAAGCGACTGGGCGTATTGTATGTGCCAATTGCCATTTAGCTAATAAGCCCGTGGATATTGAGGTTCCACAAGCGGTACTTCCCGATACTGTATTTGAAGCAGTTGTTAGAATCCCTTATGATATGCAACTGAAACAAGTTCTTGCTAATGGTAAAAAGGGGGCGTTGAATGTGGGGGCTGTTCTTATTTTACCTGAGGGATTCGAATTAGCTCCCCCCGATCGTATTTCTCCCGAGATGAAAGAAAAGATGGGCAATCTGTCTTTTCAGAGTTATCGCCCCACTAAAAAAAATATTCTTGTGATAGGTCCTGTTCCCGGTCAGAAATATAGTGAAATCACCTTTCCTATTCTTTCCCCGGACCCCGCTACTAAGAAGGACGTTCACTTCTTAAAATATCCTATATACGTAGGTGGGAACAGGGGAAGGGGTCAGATTTATCCCGATGGTAGCAAGAGTAACAATACAGTCTATAATGCTACAGCAGCGGGTATAGTAAGCAAAATCATACGTAAAGAAAAGGGGGGATATGAAATAACCATAGCGGATGCATCGGATCGACGCCAAGTGGTTGATATTATACCTCCAGGCCCAGAACTTCTTGTTTCAGAGGGTGAATCCATCAAGCTTGATCAACCATTAACGAGTAATCCCAATGTGGGTGGATTTGGTCAGGGAGATGCAGAAATAGTACTTCA